GTATTAGTAGCTTATATGCCATGGGAAGGTTACAATTCTGAAGACGCAGTACTAATTAGCGAACGTCTGGTATATGAAGATATTTATACTTCTTTTCACATACGGAAATATGAAATTCAGACTCATGTGACAAGCCAAGGTCCCGAAAGAATCACTAAGGAAATACCGCATTTAGAGGCTCATTTACTCCGAAATTTAGACAGAAACGGAATTGTGATGCTGGGATCTTGGATAGAAGCCGGTGATATTTTAGTAGGTAAATTAACCCCTCAAGCAGCAAACGAATCCTCGTATGCCCCAGAGGATAGATTATTACGAGCCATACTTGGCATTCAGGTATCCACTGCAAAAGAAACTTCTCTAAAACTACCTATAGGTGGAAGGGGCCGAGTTATTGATGTGAGATGGATCCAGAAAAAGGGGGGTTCCAGTTATAATCCAGAAAGAATTCGTGTATATATTTCACAGAAACGTGAAATCAAAGTGGGCGATAAAGTAGCTGGAAGACATGGGAATAAAGGTATCATTTCTAAAATTTTGTCTAGACAAGATATGCCCTACTTGCAAGACGGAACACCTGTTGATATGGTCTTCAACCCATTAGGGGTACCCTCACGAATGAATGTGGGGCAGATATTTGAATGTTCGCTCGGGTTAGCGGGGGATCTGCTAAAGAGACATTATAGAATAGCACCTTTTGATGAGAGATATGAGCAAGAGGCTTCAAGAAAACTAGTCTTTTCTGAATTATATGAAGCCAGTAAGCAAACAAAAAATCCATGGGTATTTGAACCCGAGTATCCGGGAAAAAGCAGAATATTTGATGGAAGAACAGGAGATCCTTTTGAACAACCTGTTCTAATAGGCAAGTCCTATATCCTAAAATTAATTCATCAAGTTGATGATAAAATCCATGGGCGTTCGAGTGGACATTACGCACTTGTTACACAACAACCCCTTAGAGGAAGGGCCAAGCAAGGGGGACAACGAGTAGGGGAAATGGAAGTTTGGGCTCTAGAGGGGTTTGGTGTTGCTCATATTTTACAAGAGATGCTTACTTATAAATCTGATCATATTAGAGCTCGTCAAGAATTACTTGGTGCTACGATCATTGGAGGAATAGTACCTAACCCTGAGGATGCTCCAGAATCTTTTCGATTGCTCGTTCGAGAACTACGATCTTTGGCTCTAGAACTGAATCATTTCCTTGTATCTGAGAAGAACTTCCAGATTAATAGGAAGGAAGTTTGATCTGAATGAATCAGAATTTCTATTCTATGATCGACCGATATAAACATCAACAACTTCGAATTGGACCAGTGTCTCCTCAACAAATAAAGGCTTGGGCCAACAAAATCCTACCCAATGGAGAGATAGTTGGAGAGGTGACAAAACCCTATACTTTTCATTATAAAACCAATAAACCGGAAAAAGATGGATTGTTTTGTGAAAGAATCTCTGGACCCATAAAAAGTGGAATTTGTGCTTGTGGAAATTATCGAGTGATTGGAGCCGAAAAAGAGGACCCGAAATTTTGTGAAGAATGCGGGGTGGAATTTGTTGATTCTCGGATACGAAGATATCAAATGGGATACATCAAACTCGCATGTCCGGTAACTCACGTGTGGTATTTGAAACGTCTTCCGAGTTATATCGCGAATCTTTTAGATAAACCCCTTAAGGAATTAGAAGGCCTAGTATACTGCGATGTGTGATTTGATCGAAATTTGCATTTTACAGATTCAGACTAATAAACTGTCATCCCATTCAATCTGATTGGGATGCCCCCGACTCTGACATGTGTCTTGGAAGGAGTAACATGAAGCTCAGAATTATGGGTGTATTCAATACTCTAAATGAAAGGGGAGTTGATCCATGGTCGATCCCGTAACAGATAAATGGGAATTGCTAGTTATACCTCGTGAAAAAAAAAGATTTTTTCGTGGAATTAGCCATTCCATTTCTTTTAGAGAGAGATTCCGTTCAAGAAAGCAAATAGGGCATGGTTACAGAAGTCTATCTATCGCATATATGCTTCAAGGGACATCATGACATAACCGTCGAGGTGAGTAGGGACCTAAAAGATCGAATGGAACGAAACAATATATAGACAAGTAAATCCCTTACGAGTCCAAAAGTATTCCTTTAAGGGGGGATTCATCATTTGAAGGGAAGCAGACTACTCAAGAATTTCACATTTCAATTTTGTCGTAAATAAGTCATTCAGAAAGTGAAAGTCAAAAGAAAAATGAATTAATGAAAGGTTGGTCCTTGCTGGAAACTTGAGTAAGGAGTAGCTCTTTGTAGGGTTTTCTTTTTTTTTTTATTGAACAAAGTAAAAAAATAAAGAACTCCCTTCCTTATTTGGTGTAACTACTTGAGCCGGATGAGAGGAAACCTTCACGTCCGATTTTTAAGGGGGGAACCCAATATAAACCTATCTCAATTTTTCTTTTGCTAGGCCCATAGTGAAAAAACCTACTTTCTTACGATTACGAGG